CCTCTACAGACAGTTGCCGGATAGGAAAGCCTTTTTCACGAGATTGGCCAATAGCTCCCGGAAAAAAGTGAATAGATAAACCAAATGGATCAACACTACTGAATGAGGCATCCACGTCATCAAGGAAACGATTCCTTTTTCCAAAAAATCGAGGAAACATTGATTAGCTGAGGAGTGGGGCCGTCTATCGATCCATTGGGAAGTGAGAAAAAAGGTGGAATTGAGCCCTATTAAGTCACGTAAGGGGGAGGGCATCAAGGAATAGATAGGAATGACTCACCCTACCCTTCCTTCTCCCAGTTACTGCCTATAACGAGTTAGTTACCGGGTCATAAGCATGTGATAGGTTTGGTTTTCTATAGATTCAGTACCCCTTTCATTTGGTAGCCTCTTTTCCCGACTAGGAAAGAGAACTTTCTGGCAACAGGCTCGAATCAGTCCTCCAGTATCTCCGGTTTCGGGATAAGATAGGCTTCTTTACCCACCCGAGGAGTTTACTTCTCGACCGATAGGAGAACGGCAGCATATTCGACCATTGATCGGAGGGAACTGGAAGATCTTTCCTATGAAGGTGGGAATGAAAGGAATGCACCAGCTTCTGCCGATCCTCCCCCGATAGAAAATAGCCCTTATTACCCCTTTTATGGAGAGTCTAGAAGATGCGGAAAGAAGAGTTAGTTATCAACCGCCCGGCCCTATTTGAAATAGTTTCAAAGGCTTTGAAGTGCTTGTTCTTCTTTTAATTGAAGTAGAGGGGATGTATATCGTAATGTATATTTCTTGGCTCTAATCCTCTTTCATGGGACACCAAGAAAGAAGGCAAGTCGAACAACCAAATGATTTAGGAGTTCATACCCGGAAATACCCGATTCATTCCTAAATCAAGAAAAGGGCTTTCTTCAGAAAGGAGAAGGGAAGAGGCGAATTTGCACCACCATCCTTTTCCAAGGATTCGGTTAGTGTGCATAGACTTCATCTTTCCTTAGGTTATTTTCTTGATAGAGATATCGCTTTTTCCTTTCTTTCTGTCTAATCTACCGCTGAATTGAGTGATATAGTCCGAAAGCCTGCCTTCTTGGTTTAAAGCTAAGTTTCATGTTAAGGGATTAAAATCCTGTTGTCATCCTTCAAGCGGTATGGGGTATCTGATCTAGTCGAAACCTAAATGGCGGAATCCCCTTCTTGGTTTAAAGCAAAGCAGTGCTTTGTTGGGGTGGTCAAGATCCGGTTGAAGAGGAAGAAGAGCCGGATTCACCCTCGATTCTCTATTATAACCTTGGGATTCGGGCTAACAGTCGATTAGAGCAAGCTAGCGACTGAGAAAGCCGTAGCCTACCAAAAAGGCCACCCGCTTGATGATTCTTATTGGCGATTGAGCGCGTGAGCTCGGTTTGGGTTTTGATGTTCACGGCGCGAAAGGGGGTAGGCCTTCCATTCGTTGTCCCGTTGGGATTCTCTTCCTGACCAAAGAAGGTGCTGTGCAGGTTCTCGAGACATCTCATTCTTAGTTTAGTTAGACTGGATTGTTCATGATGTGTCACAAGAAAGAGGGTCGCCCGCCAGGTTGAAGATCGATGTGTTTTGAAGAAAGCACCGTACTGTTGGAACTGGTAGTTTTTGGTCAGTCTCCCTCCGAGAGTAGCTCCGTGGCTCAGTGGAACATGTAGTTGGTCATCATTGGCAGAGCGCGGGACTATGCTATGTATGAATCGATAAAGAGAATGTGAGCCCTACTCTCTCTCATTAAGGGAAGTCCAGTTGAAGTATAAAGTCAGTAGCTTGTCCTTCGCGTGCTCCGAAAATAGAAGTAGATAAGATGAAGAGACATGGAAGAGAGGTGCTTTAGCAGGAGATTACTCCTTATAGAGAATGGACTCAAAGGAACTCTGATTCCGCTTGAGTGGCTTAAGGCTTTAAGGGCTGGGACAAATAGGGTTTGCACAATTCCATTTCTAATAGAATGCCATCTTTAGCAAAAGCTTTGGAGGAATGATCTACGAATGCCGGGCATGATGTATTACCCGAGCGGAGTGCGCTGTTTTCAGAACAAATGCACAGTGAATCTACGAAGTCTTCCCCTTAATGTTAATGTCCTAAGCAGAGCAGGAAAGAGTTTATCAACGAGTAGCCCTCTGTCAATCTCTGATGACATCAAATCCGCAAAGTGACAAATACAAATATGAAAATCAACAGCTTTAGGAGTAGCACGTTTTCGACCAGGCTTGGCTTATTCGATAGCATTTGTGGCATCTATAAGAGACGAGTTGGTGTCAAAGAAGATCAGAGTCAGCAGCGGCATTTCGGTTGCCTATCGTAGTTGTATTCTTGCTTGCTTTACTCACGGCACATTGTTCGATATTTGATTTCTTGCCCCCGAATCCCCGCAATCAACATAGGAATACAGGGGTTTTCGTGACGCTTGTTCAAATGCAATACAAAGAAGGGTAAACCGGAGATTCGGCTTAGGAACTCAGTAGCAGAGACCTCTCCACATAAAAGAACGTGATGTGCTATTTTATGATCCTCTAGTGAGGGTACACTAAAGGATAAACTTCGTCGTGCAACCTTATCATCGCAAAACACTTTTCAGTGCTATGTCATGACAGGTGCAACGAAGAAGTCCTAGAGAGGTACTCCAGGATCGATGTATCGTATAGTACCATTGAAAGTACTTAAGCCATTTATCGCCCCAGCTCCTTTTTGAGGAGTGAGCGGTCGGAAGCGGCTAAAGCCTATTTCAAATGCTTCGGTTTATACCAAACAAACCTTAATCGCTTAAAGCGATTAGAGATAGTGTGGTTAAGTCAACTAAATGCTTCCGCTCACACTAAAAGCATTTAGGGAACTCCGCTCCCCCTGATTGATGAAAATTTAAGGATCTAGAGACCGAAATCTCTACTCCTAATTCAGTCAGGGTTACACGGTAAACCGAAGCGACCCTAACATCTGAAACAATTAAAACCAATTGTTACAGATGTCATCACAAAGGATCGCATACTTACTAAAGTCTCGTCCTGGGTGTGCCTCTTCCCCACCTTACCAAACCATATACTGGTTAAGCAAAGTGGAGAAAGGCCAGGAAGAGTTGTAACCCAAAGATATATATAAACAACTTATCCCCCCGCCTACTATCGAGCAGGTGAGCTTCCTTGGCTTATTTATTAAATAAGGAGGAGATTTCGGAGGACTTCAGAGAGTTAACTCTCCTAAAGTCCGATGTGCTTCGATTAAAACTAAGAAATCAAAGATTTCAAACATTATCGAAGACATACCGAACATCTCTTCCACCTCGTACACCACGAGAAGAAAGAACTTCCCATGCTGACGACTAAGTAACCCCTGGTACCAAGGGAATAGCCGACAACAGGGGAAGGTAAGGATGTGTGTAGACTACATAGATCTGAACAAGGCTTGTCCCAAGGATTCTTACCCTATTACTATCATCGATATCCTGGTCGACTACACAGTATGGAATGACTTTCGTATAGGGGTTGGAAGGAATCAGATGTTGATGGATCCTGAGAACATGACTAAGACTTTTTGACTACACCCTGGGGACTTTTTGTTACACTGTCATGCCCTTCCTTCGGCCTGAAGAACGCTGGTGCTACTTACCAAAGGGCAGTCACTACTCTTATGCATGACATGATACACAAAGAGGTCGAGGTATATGTGGATGACATGATTATCAAGTCCCGTGAGCGATAGGGTCATGTGCCTGCACTTAGGAAGTTCTTTTTTAGAATCTGGTAATATAATATTAGGATGAATCCACAGAAATGCGTATTCGGAGTGACAGCCGGTAAGCTGCTTGGGTTTAGGGTTAGTCATAGGAGAAGTTGACCCATCTAAAATTAAGGCTATCATGGAAATGCCATCACCAAGGTCTTTAAAAGGGGGAGAGAGCCTAAGGGTAAGGACAGAGGCGGAAAGACTACGATTGAAACCTCTACTTCATAGATTAGAACGAGAGTACGCCGAATGGAAGAGAAATTTCGTGGATCCAAATCCTTCAGGGCGGGAAGGAAGCCAAGCCGGTAGTGCAGGAGTGCAAAACTCAAATCACATACGTAGGAGTTGACTGACCTAGTTTCGCTTTCTCAAACGCATAGAGTGAGAAGAAAGTAAAGAGAAGTCAGTCGTCAAGTCAAGCCCATAGAAAGAACTGGACGATCCTATTCTAACTGCACTTGACTTTGACTCAAGAGCTCAGGAAAACGGAACAACTTTTGGGATAGGACTAACCGCTCTAACTGCTCGAAGTGAAGCTCCTAACCGAGCCAGTAGAGGTTCGAAGAAATTCCAATTCATTCGTCCGCTACCCCATTCCATTCCTGGCTTGAAGGGGATTGAGGAAAGAGTCTTTCTTAGGCTCGGGTTCCCTACCGGAAGAAGTCTTCCTAATGAAGTTACCAAAGAGCTGCTAGAAAAAGGAAGTGAACCAGCTCTCTTTACTCTAGCTCCAATAGCTGTATAGTTTTCTTGCTATCGTGAAAAGTCTTCCATTCTTTCGTTCCAAGTATGGAACTCTAGTTCTCGCTTCGTATACTACGCTCGCACGTTCCCTATGGTCGACGAGTACTACGTCCCTTTTGGTTCAATTAGTCCGTTCGATCGTCTGCATGTAGGATACTGAATTCAGGAGAGAGGATTCGAATTCTGGCTGTCTTATTCACGGCACTGCCTACGCTTGTAAGTGCTTTCTAATAAGGGGCGAGAGAGGCATGGATCGAAAGAAGGTCCTTGCAATCGAAGCGGGTTCCGACCGAATAGAGCCGTCTACCAGGGTGGGGCCTGACTGACTTGGAGACCGACTGGTAGAAGAGAGACGAAAGTCAAAGTAGGCCATAGTGACTTTTCTTCCCCTAATTCCGAGAAGTCAGGCAAAGAAAGCTGCTGCTGCGCGCTCAGGACGAGTTATGGCGCCCTCCCTTTACGCGAATTGGGCACAAAGGCTTTTGGTGGAAGAAAGATCGTAGCTCAATCTCCCCCACGAGGGTCCGGGGGGCTACCTCCGATTTTTGGTAGCCGACGCTAGGCTGTACTGGCAATTCAGGTGCTTCTGTAGCCTTTCTTTTTAAGAGGAGCCGGATTAGGACCGGTTTTCCTGCCCCTTCCTGGGTGAATGGCTTGGGTGCCCAGTACTGACGCTGACTTGGGAACCATGTCGAAGTTCCCTATCTATCTCTTCTTGAGGGTTGCACTTCCGCTTATGGTAACTGAACTTGGTAACCAAACTCTTTCCCGGCAAGAAGATCCAACATTTCCTTCGGGCAAGTTCAGCTATAGTTGGGAAAGGAACTACTTTATGGGGATGCCCGTCTTGAACTTATAATTGATGTATGATAGAGCCTCCAGCGTATAGGCCTATCTCGCTTGGACTCTTCTCACGAATTGGATTTGAACCAATATCTCCGGGCGACTTTCCTTTTAGTCGATCGTGAGGGGGTCTGTCGTCCTCCTCATTATAGTCCTCCTAAAATCAATAGCATTTCGTCGGAATACATCCTGTCTTTTAACCTTAGTAGTCCTATGCATAGTAAGTACGATAGCCCCAATCATGGCTACTAATAAAATAAGACTAGGAACCAAAAACCAGACGAAATAGTAGGTATAAAGTAAATTGCCCAATGTTTCCAAATTAGTCCAACTTCGTACCTTTCCGGCATAAACCGTATATCTCAGAGAGGTCGTATTTCTTTGGGTTGGTAGTAATGGAATGGTTTCATTATCTAAAATGAAGAACATTTCCCACCAAAGGATCAGTCCAATAATACCACTCACTGGTAAATAGCGCAATACTTCTTCGTGAATCTCCGCTATTTTAATATGGAACATCATAACAACGAATAGGAATGAAACGGCTATAGCTCCTATATGAACTACTGGGAAGATCATAGCGAAGAAGTCGAGACCTAACAAAAGAAGTAAACCTGAAGTGTCGCGAAAGACTGGGATGGGAAACAAAACGGAATGTACCGGATTTTTAGCACGTGCAACCATCAAACCAGAGACCAAAGCAGGGCTCGACAAAACAGAAAGTATCATGGTACGTCGTCCTTCCCTGAAATGGAACTTTCATGCTGGAGTAAGAACTAGCATGAAAGTAGATCTATTTATTACGACCTGCGCGGTTGTTCTTCTTTCATTTTCTTTCTTAGAAAGCACTCACTGAGTTACTTACGGAATCTATAATAAGGATCACTGTGCACTGACCAAAGTAGCTCGAGTTGACCTTCCAATGCATTCTTTTCGATCTTGTACCCAGCAAGAAAACTCATGCGCTAACGCCCTTATTAGATTAGAATAGGCTTTCGCGCAGCTCAATCCCTTGCTTGTTCGGTACACTGAACACCAAGCCAATCTCGATCTTTGAAAGATGTTCTGTTCACATACTCGTTTTCACACATAGGCACAGATAGTCAGGAAAAAGAAAACTTTCTAGAAGGAAGTGGCCTTGCCAATTGTGTATAGTGGACACGAGCAAAGTTGTGAGCAGCATTTTCCTAGCGGCCGAAATAAAAGGAAGGTTGATCGAAGGATCGGATCTACATGAAGCTTAAAATACAGCTAGCTTAGGCGCCCTCAGACGATATGAATTGGATTTGATCTCTCTCTTGTATTGTATACGCCATTTATAGGTTCACCTTCTTCAATGACCTACTGACACTTCACTTTTTGAACGAGCATGGAAAGACACTGTCAAAGACTCTAGCCCCAGCGACTATGAAAGCCCGGTTCCCGGGTCAATATAAGAGTCCATCCACGGCATGAGAGGAGTGTACAGAAAGGGCTCAAGAGCATGTCTTCTTTTCGACCATAGCCATAAAGAGAAGAGTCTGACCCAGAAAGCCATCTTGTAGAGAATGAACAGTCGATTTGGGCAACCGGGGACCAGACCACTAGCCTAGATAATCAAAGAGGCACGGGCTGCTATCTTCTTATTATTATACGATAACGAGATTGGTCCCAAGCCGAATCCAAGTACCGGTGCTTGCTATCAGTAGAAGTCTCAGCCTTCGCGCCCCCAACACCAACGGAAACAAAAAAAGAAAGGGGAGAAAAAAACCACTCAATTGACCAACAAAGTTCAAGAGCAATAGTCACTCGCCCATCCATCGATATGGGAGCATACCATAGCGAAAAGAGATCCTCAAAGGCCGCTGAAACGAAGAAAGAAAAAATCATGGTAGAAGAGAAAGCCAAGAGCACAGGCGAGCTAGAAAAAAGGCTCTCAGGGATGAGGTATTCGTTATCCCGGGCACAGCGCCAATCCCAGGCAAGAAAGAGAAAAAGTCCCATCTAGCACTATAAGTTCCTCGGATGTGAATTGTCGTTCCGGGATGCTTGATAAGGGCAAGATCATAGGAGTGGTCGCCAACGGCCGACAAGCAAGAAAGCGGCATAGGGTAGTGGACTGACCAGTCTCTATCGTGCTGTCGCTATCGACGACTGAAGGATGAGTCTAAAGACTGAGGCAAAAAGAATGAATTTGATCATCTCCTTTTGGAAAAGCTAAAAGAAAAATCAAAGGAACTGAGTCTTTTACTCTTCCACCTAATATACCAGATAAAAAGAGAGAAAGAAAAGCCCCTTAGCGGCTGATAAGAACACGGGGACTGATTCCCATTGAGAAAGGGACTTGGCTACATACCTTCTTAGCTAGAAAAGTGGATTTCTATATGCGGGCAGCTCTGTTGATTGAGAAAAGTCTTTAGTTACAACAGGAGAGCTTGTTGACATATCTTTCTTTTTACCAGCTGCTCAGGAAGCCACCAACCAACAATAGTTTTTAGAGCAAAGAGTCTCCGTCTCCCCTTCGATTCGTGCAAGGAGGAAAGCTTCTTATCGGGTTGGGAATGGGAAGGAAGAGACTTTCATTCCCCAACTAAAAGCTCTTTGTCTGACTTTATAAGCAAACTGATAGCATTTAGGGGTCAGGGATCCGTCTACCAAAAGGTTGAGGAATAGGCTCACATTCGATGAGGGCAAAAGAATGAGAAGACATCACATAACGGATCCTCTTATATTGAAAGCTAGGAATTTCGCTGCTAAGCAACAAACAAACTGTAGTTGTACTCTACCAGTGAGTGAAAGAAACCCGGCTGAACTCAGGTTGAACTCAGATAGAGCCTAAAGTCAAGCCAACCCCAGGGATTCTTTGAATGGCACCGACATCCCCTTTAATGGATTAGAGATCAAAGTAGAGATTTGAAGATAGTGCAGCTTGGACTGACCTTCATGCATTCTTTTTATATATGATAATCTCGCCAAAAGAAAGAAGTGAAGCCGCTGCCCCAATACAGAGCGTTTAGCTACTCATTCATTCGCATTCGATTAGGCAGAGAAGAAACCTTGATTCTGATTCTAATTATTCTAGTAGGAAAGCGAGAACACTTCTATCTAGACTGCCTCTTGAATCACTAACTCAATTAGTAGAGATGGATTTGAAACATTCTCCCATTGATTAGCTATCTCACGGCTGTCTGCTCTTTTGGGGTTGTAAAGGCAGCCGTAGAGGCATGATAGAACAGCACCCCATATGGGTAAGCAGCATCTTCTAACTTTCGTTACTCGGTAAATTCTTTTTCCAGCCCAGCACTCGCAGCTTCACTTCAGGAGCAGCCTCAACAAAAGTGGAGGGAAGATAGGGAGTTTGTTGAACAGCACGGCATTCTCTGAGTTATTAACACTAGCCTGGAGACATCTGAACATACGCGTCTTGGGGTATCAACCTAAGGGCCAAACGGAATGGAACAGCCGATTGAGAGGGATCAGATCGGAGGTCCCTTAACCTCAACCTATTAAGAAAGGGATTTTGAAAGGGCCGCAGCTGCATCAACGACGGGACTGAGACTTGGAAGGCCGGCTTCTTCCAGCAAGGGAAGGGAGGGCAGACGTTCAAGAAGTCGTGACATTAGATCTCACCCACCTTATCTGATCTGATGTCTTCGAGGGCATTGAGGAAAAGGCACAACACGCCAATGAAAAGAGAAAGTAGCTCATCTATACGAGATCGTTTGACTTTCAAGTAGTGCTTGATTGAGGGATGAACCCCGAATCCGTACTTTCCGGTACTATGCCTACTCCCTTTTCCTTTTTAAAGTGGGTTGAACTCTTTCTAAGGCAAAAGGTGAAAGCAGACAGATCTTCTATTTAACTTAACAGAAAGCTAGGAATGCCCAATCCGTCAATCCCATAACTGTTCTTTCTTTCATTACGTCATTCACGTCTAGCTCACCCAATCACGCCCTACCCGCCTGAGAGGGAAATGCCTTTCAAGTGCCTATTCATTCTTCTTCTTCATACCCTTACTTCAGTTTGAGTTGATGAATTGGCCTACATCGGATTTCACTAATAAAGTCAATTGAAATCGAAAAACTTGCAGGACGTCTTTTTGGCCTAAATGAGGTACCTCATCTCATTGACGAAGCTCAGCGTGTACTGGCAAGTTATCAATCCGTTTTGTAAGTCCACAAGATCTTTTCTTGTGTTTATAGAAGCAGCTGTCCCTGGAATCCACTTCATATTCAGATCACGATCTATAGACGTTCAACTGATCCCTCTGAACTCATGCGCTTGAATCTGCCGCTGTAGTCTGTACCCATAGGTACGATAGCAACCACTCCCGACGCTAGACCGAGAGATCGGCGGACCATTCAGAGACTAGCCGTAATCTGTGGAGATAAATTGTATAAAAAGAAAAGGTCAACCTCTGTTGAAATGTCTAGATGAAAGGGAGGCAAAAGAGATGATAATCCAGGTGCATGAAGGAGTCTGCGGTCCACACATGAATGGGCCCAGGCTTGCCAAAAAAGGACTTCGTCTAGGGTATTACTCTTGTACGATGGAGAGGGATTGCATCCACTTTGTTCAGAGATGCCACAAGTGCCAAGTGCATGCGAATTTTATCCACGCGCCGCCGACGGAGCTTCATAACCAAACCACACCATGGCCCTTTGCAGTATATTGCCTAGATATCATAGGAAGGTTAACCCGAAAGCAGCCAATTGGACATGAATACATCTTGGTGGCTATCGATTTTTTCACAAAGTGGGATAAAAACATCCTACACCACGATCACAGCGGCACACATCATAATCTTTCTGAAGAAGCAGCTTCACATTCATAAGCTTAGGATCGTTAATGCCATATTCCTGTTGTCCGAGCTCTAACGAACACCTGCCCTAAAGCTGTAAGCGGGGTTTAGTCAAGTAAAGCGGAATGCTCAGAAAATAGGAAGGGGTAAAGCTGTGAATGAATAAGGAGTTATCCGTGTCTCAGCTTTCTGTAGAAATGGGAAATGTCTTTTTTTGAGTTGCGTCGTGAAAGAGATAACTATCCCCTCGAGGAGACAGATGTTTTGGAGATTAAAAAAGCCGTCTTAGCAGAGAATTTCTGTCTTTCACCGCTGAAACGGGTCTCTTTTGGTAAAGAAGACCCCCGAAAAGGAGCAGTTTTATTGTATTACAATTCCTTCATCGACCGATCGTTCTCTTTCTATTTATATGAAACCCGAGGATGAACTCGTGCTTATAGTTCTTGGGGGGCTTCTTTTATTTTAAGCCAGTCAAAACGAGTACGGTACAAATTAGTTCATGAAACGGGGCTTTAGATAAGGCCAAGGGGCAAGATCTAATTAGGTTCTTCCTTTTCACTGAAGAATAGCGAGATGCAAGCTACCGTTTTTCCTTAATTGAATAGGAAGACGTACCATAAATAAAATAGTCAAGGAATGGGGGTAATTTACTCATTTCGTCCAGTCATTCGCTAGCAATTTGCTAGAGAGGAATGAAAAGAATCACGTCCGTGAAGACGACTTTCTTCAAGCTCTCGAAATCAGGCTTTCTTCAAGGAAGTGTGCCCGAGGCCTAAAGAAAGGGCGATTAGCCTACTTTATTCTACTCTACTGAAATTCTTGTTCGATCCTCGAGATGCGCTTTGGACCAACTTGAGCATCTAGTAGAGAATCTTGCTATGATTGCTGGATCGGGCTAGAGTTGATCAATGCAGGAGGCCGGGCCCTAACAGTTCAAATTCAAGGCAAGGAGGACAGAAGGGTGTGCCGATATGGGCTTCTCTTTCAGCAGCTAAAGCTTCCTCTATCCGGGCAGTGAGATCCCTCACTTCACACTTTCTATATCTTATTAGGATCTTGCAATAAGACTTCACAAATGAATGTACGACAAGGGAAGTATGGAATATTAAACAGGCTGTTTTAGTGCCAATAAAAGGCCTTTCTAACCGATAATGGTGTACTAAATGAGCAAAGCTCCGGCTAGGGAAAGAAAGCGACCTTACGCATCACTTTGATTGCTTCTGCTTCCCTATTTGTTGTTATTTATATAAGAGCTCCTTGTAGCTCGAAAGGGAAGAGGGAGATCAAACTGGAAAAAAGTCTAAAATCAGATTGGAAGACACCTCTAGTACTTCACTTCCAAACATGACAACCATTGAACACATTTTCTTAAAAAAGGAAATTATAGGCATAAGAATTCCTTCACTCCTGGGAAAGGAGAAAGACCTATCATTATGACCGGGCCGACAGGCACCGCACCCCCCTTAGAAGGGAATACATTTCTTTTCTTATAAAGAACGAAATCAATTGCGTACTTCACCCCTACCCATTGTGCGAGCTACTCCTCTACTTATTTTTATTGATATTTCCTTTTCCATGCGGGAAAGAAAAGGCTTTGTACGAGGGTTCATCGCCTCCCATGCCTGGCAAACTCTTGTTTTCGCTTTAGACAACAAACATGGGCATAAAAACGGAATTCTATCAGACAGAAGAGCAAGCACATTCATTGAAGAAGCAAAGCGATTGGCGGGAGGGGAGGGGGGAGAAGTTCGTTTTCTCAAGGGTTAGCAGACGAAGAGACGATATAAGATCTTGCAGCTGCGTCTTCGTTTGCGTCTTTAATTTCATTTAATATGAATATGATGCTGCCTTTTTCCTTTCCTCTCCTTTCAGTCGAGCCCTTTTATCCTCAGAGAGTCGAGCTACTTCGTTACCCTGAAGCTACCTCTTATGCCTTGTTCTTCCTCCTACCCATCTGCGTAACATCTGCCTTCAGCTAGCCCTCCTGATCTAATAAGAAGATGCCTGATCGCTTACCCTCTCCTCTTCTTCTGCTAGACATCATTGAGCACTCCCGGATGTAACACATATGCCTTCTCGTAGAGCACTCCCAGAAGCTACACGATCAGACTTCAGGGTAGCATCAGGGCGGTAGTACGAGAAGCAAACTACTAAGCAAACTCCGGAGCCCGAGCTATCGGCTTATCGGGGCTCCTCGAGTCCAGGTCTCGGAGTGGCGGTTAAAGGCCAGGTCTTCTCCGAGAATAGCCCTTATTGGCTTGAGTGCCTAGTGCTTTTCCGAAACTCAAGCTTCAAATAGACTACCGAAGAAGATCAGGAAGAAGTCTACTATAGCTATTTGGCATCTCCATTTCTCAGCTCATCCAATCCTGTCTAAGATCAGCAAGTCCACTACCGAATCTGCAAATCGATTTGGCATTTCAAAGAGAAAGAAATTAGGCCCTTAGTTCGCATAGGGTTCACTACTTTTGGGGGAAGGCATACGGAATCAGTATAGTTAAGTGGCTATTTCTCTCTTGCCATTAGCCAATCCCTTCCTTCTTTCTAGGTCTAGTTCCCTCAACTTTGATCATGTAGTTCCGTAAAGCAAGAAAACGGATGCTGGGCCCCTGCTTCAACAACTCTAACCAGATCCGCAGATACCTTATGACCAAGCCTTAATGGCTAGATTCACTAAGCAAACAGAGGCGTAGAAAGACGGAGTGCCATAGTAGCAAACAGAGGTGCCGGAAGCCTTATTATCGTACCGCTTCAAGTAGTTCACTGTATCAGTGTCAATGAATAAGGCTGTTCCAGCTGTAGGTGACAGTTCTGGAGATCGAATGGAATTGATAGCTTAAAGTCGTAGTTCAGGCTGTGTGCTTGAACTGACCTTTCGGGAAGGAATGGGGTCAAGCGCTGGCCATAGACATACCGGACCACTTTCTTAAGATTAAACAACGGAGCAAACTAAGCTGTTCCAACAGCCGCTTCAAGTGAAAGGGCTTTCAGTTCAGCGCAGCAAGTAGTTCACTTTGCATGTTCGCCCGTACTGCTGGCTTCTCGCTTGCAAGTAGTAGTGGTGTATCAGGTATGGAGCTGACAGTGAAAGTCGGACTGTACTTGATGTAGCTTCTCGTAGTGAACTAGAATATAAGGCAGTGTGCTTAATAAGTTTCTGCATTCAAGCCGGGGCCTACATCGCTGCCGTCCTTCGTGACAGCTGCAAGTCGACTAAGACTCAAATAAGGGCCATTTCTCAACCCCTTCCTTTGGGCATCAGAGTCTGTCGCTCGCTGCCAAGCAAGATGAACAACATGTGAGGTACGCAGTAGTTCAATGATGGCAATTTGTGTTGGGATGCGCTCAAGTCGTTACTATGCTATGGGAGGGCTTGTCAAGTAAATGTTAAGGCCGAATCATGATAGGATTATCGGGTGGTGATCCGGTTGTGGCCGTTGCGAATTCTGCCTTGTGCTTCGCCAGACTTAAAAATAAAAAGAACGACTACGACTAATAACATGGACTAAGAAGAACACCTTGCTATTGCTCGCCTTCGGACTAAAAGCTAGGCCTTTCGAAAAGATACGACTACTGACACCTTAGTCACTCCTGTAGGTCCGTTAAGGTGAGTGTAAGGAAGTGACCCAGCAGTTGACTCCATTGACCGAGTCTAGGCGCCATCCCGCCCGCCCAAGAGACCCGGGTTTTGTTCCGGGAAAGGGGAGAGGAGTTGTTGCGAAGAGACGGGGAGATTGAGCTTTCTTGATAGAAGAACCCCCGTGCGTGGGATGAGAAGCGGGAACCTCCGACAAAATGACCGGAGGGGAAGGAGAAAACAGTGGGCCTTTTCTCAATGAAAGGGGCTCTTTCTTTCCCTGCCCCTGCTGATGAGTCAACTGCTCCTTCGAATGTGACTCCTTGCGGTGATGATCCCCCGCTCGAAACACTTCCACAAGACCGATGCCTCACGTGACCGTTATGCCCGAGCGCGAAGCTGAGGAAGTCTTAGCAGACCGTCAAGTGAGCAGCACACCGGACAACAAGCCACATATGGAGTCTTTGGTGAAGTGGAAGAACTTGCCGATTGCCGAAGCAAGCTGGGAGCGCGCCGAAACCTTGTTGCCTTTCGTGGACAAGATCGAAGATTTTCTGAACAAGACGGCGACGAGGACGTCTGCAGAATAAGTGGGGGAAAGTGTCACAGTCGTGTCTTAGTGTCCATGTAATGTACCGTGATGCTCCCGAGTCGTGTCCATGTAGCGTCTAGGTCGTAGGAGTCGTTACCCATGTATGTAGCATAGTGGCAGTTTTGTAAATATGAACTTGTATAATTGGGCTTTAGGTCCCCAAGACCCAGTATGATTGAGCTCAACTTTTGATGTTTCCTTTTGGGAAGCCCATAAATGCTTAGCATCTACCTTGAGGGTCTGCAAGAGAAGAGTCGTGAAGGCAAGTGTCCAAGCAAAGACTTGCCTCTCCATTCCCTAGATGCTCTTGCTACTAGAGTATTCCAATCTAAGTTAGGCCAGTTTGTTTATGCCTAAAATAGATTGCAACCTAGTCCACACTCTAGAAGAATAAGAACATTGAAAGAAGAGGTGATCATGTGATTCAAGGCGAAGTCTGCATAGTAAAAAAGTCATTGAGGGGATAGATCCATAAAGAATGAGTTTGTCCTGTGTACTTAATCTGTTTCTAATGGCCAACCAAAGAATGAAAGCATGCCTTGGAATAGACTTAGAGAACCATACTAAGTTACACCAGTTCTAGGTTTAGGAGGTCTCAAATCCTCCCAAGTTGCAGCAATGGAAAAGCTGCACCTACTTAACCATTTAACAGAGTCTCTCCTATCCTCTCCTCATGTGGGTGAGGAAGGAGAGACATGCTATTTTTCAAGGCAAATCGAATGTTGATTCCTCATTTCCTGTCTTTTTTTTTATGTCTTTGTGCACGTTTCAAAATAATCCACTGCGCCTTAGTATAATAAGCCCCCCGTGGAAAAAAAGCGCCGAGGACGAACTCTGACCATATAATATCTAATAGGAACCAAAAGAAATGATCGATGTAACAAATCACTGCTCCTCTTAAAAATGCTATAATCCCGAATGTAAAGACCATATCATTATGAAAAGATAGGACTGATCTCGTATGATTACTTCATTAAATGCACTTGTCATTCGTTGTCAGACACACTTATCGAGAAAAGATAGCTCATAGTAATGATATCATGGTTGGCACGAGTCTTCCTCACTATAAAAGGCCTTGGGTCGAATATGTACGGGGGAATCTCTTGAATGAAAAACAAGGGTTGTTTCGAACCCTCGGAATGCTCCTTGCGCCCTTCGGTCGCCAAAGGGAGAATGTTGCGACCTACTTCCACCTCGTCCCCCTCCTCGATTGAGGGATTTAGGTCTTGCGGAGGCGGAGAGACTGAAGTCGGGCTGTCTGGAATGTTAAGGATTTCGACCGCTCCCCCAGGGCTCGGAGCCCTCAAAATTGGGATCCCCGCTTGGTGGTCATCGCGTCCTTGATGGGACGGTCCCGCTTCATCGCCCGCCACCCTTGGGATCGAAGAACGAGCCGACGAGTAAGACTCACCCTGCGGTGAATAATACTCACTCACCCAGGAGTCCCCCCCCGGGGAGGAGATTGAGGGGAGGGGAGAGGACGTTCCTGAAGGCACGTTGGAGGGTTGCTCCGCTGCAGGATTGGCAGCAGGTTGACCTCCTGCGGGATCCCGCATGTGCAAGCTGGAACCTACTACCGAACCGACGATAGAAACAAGAATAAAAATGGGAATCTCAAAACCAAAGAGCCTCAAAATAGCACGTAACCCGTGGAGGATAAAAGAACCCTTGAGTTTAAGAAGAATGAGGTCGGGATTCAAACCAATCAAATCCAAAAAGAGATAGGCGGAGACCATAACCGGCGACAGGATAAGAAAATAAATTCTTAAGTGGCGAAATGAAGATTTAAGATGGGGAGATAACGGGTGAAGCATATTCATTTTTTCATTTTGTTTCCTCTTTCTGCTCTCCCCAAAAAAGAGAGAGACTTTAGCTATCTATAGTCAAAACACTACTCCTACAGGCTTGACGGAGTTCAGTCTGTCTGGAGGGAAGAATTTCTTCTCAATGCGCTCATGCCTCAACTGGATAAATTCACTTATTTCACACAATTCTTCTGGTTCTGCGATTCTTATCTATGTAATTTCTTGATTGATTTTCGTTGATCGGATCGAGGGTGTGAACCCGAAGTAAATTCATTCTCTTTAGCTGAAGTCAATCTTCATCCTTACAGCTGACCGAGTCGAAACCTACTGCTCAAGTCTGACGAATGCCGTTCATGAGCTGGTAAAGTAGAGATCAATCAACTGGGATCGGATCGCCACACCCGGCTTTCCTGACTGACTGACCACCAACCCAATCTCGACAAAGTGAAAAGTAGAATAGATTCGATCATTCAAGTCGGATAGCATTTATCTGACCTACGTTAACAGCTTTCTTCTCTTATGATATTAATAGTTGGATGAAAAGATCGCTCCTATCCTAAATGCAGCCGTGATCAACTATACTAAACGATTGATTCCACCCACTTTCAGCTATATCAACAAGGGATCCCTTTAGTCACGGTTGGGCACTCAGTACTGGGCACAACAAAACTCAGGCCAATTTTCTATGGACTGCGCTCCTTACTAAGCAAGATGACTCCATCTCCTGACAAATGAGATGGAACTCAAGCCAAACAAAGGAAAGAAGTCACCTATTCCATTCCTTCTTTCGCTTTTCTTGTACCTGACTCGGGTTTATAAACGTTTTTTGGCGTAGTCTTTTTCCTCAACCAGGACTGGCAGCCTCTTTCCCCTCGGGTGACTACTCCCTGAATAGTAGGTTTCAGACAAGGTAGCAGCTATTCCTATGTTAATTCAATCTCTGTCTCGCCCTTATCCTGGTCTATTTGTCCAATTCTTCCGGGCATTTACAATCAAGGAAAGGTAATGTTCATTCTCTCTTCAACAAACAGATAGACAAATAGGCAATCCGATAGAGATATTCTGGCTTCCTCACTATCAGCAAGCTCCCACAGGCGATGTCCGACTTCTTCATTCGGTTGGCCTTTTTTTTGAAGATGAATGGTAGAAGCTTCAACATTCGAAGGTGGCGAGTTGAAAGAGTGGCTGGTGTATTGGCTACGCACATAAGTTGTTCTGGCGAGTAATGCCAGGGGTAAGAAAAGCTAAGCGAGTTGGCTATTCATTTCGCTTTTTAGCAGACAGGTAAAGGGTAGCAAGGCAAGCAGGAGCGAAGCGTTAGGGCAGCCAGAGAGGCAAGAGCTCTTTCTTCATTTCCGACTGTGAATTTTCTTTTATCTGCGCGGGAATTCTTATTAAATGCTGGACCAAATCTTATGTGTGTCAAATAGAATAATTATGCATTGGGGTTCACTCACTAGTTGTCGAAAAGCTAGACAGGCCCGTCCTTACTCGTCAAGAGCTGAGCGAGAGCAAGGCCTTGCTTTGAATTTGGCTTGGTCTTTTTTCAGAAAATGACATGTCTGATATGGATGTGGGGATAAGTTGAACCAAAAAAGCTTGGTTAATTATTTTGCTAGCTCCAGCAATGAGCGGGACAACCAACCCGATGGTTCGGGAATAAGACCAGAGGTACGGTAGTCTTGTCAAAGACATACACTAAACTTAACCAGAAAGCCCTCGGCAGACAAATAGGTAGAAAAACATCCTCGCCGATAATCGTAGGGGGCTCGCTTTTCTTCTCTTATCTTATGCAATTAATTAATTTCTAGTTTGATCGAGGGCGGTACACTTCTCCCCAACTCAAAAGCTTCTCCCTGAGGGACTTCCCTTCCTTTAGGAGATTCAGCCACCAAGTTCAAGAGGAAGCCGCCTATAAAAAGACTGTTATTACGCCCGTGGGACACTAAACTCCCCTTTTTGGGGGATTCAAACTAGCCAATGAAGACTTTTTCCTATACTAATAGATTTCACCCAATATTCAAAAGAAAAGAAAAGAGCCGGAGAATTCTTTCCCATGAGCTTTAGAGTAAAAGTAAAAGAACAGCGCAATCGCAGTGAGCAAAGAAGAGAAGCAGCTTAAGCTTACGGGCGGCCAATAGCTATTTCATATCCCGCTGTTGATGAATCTCCTTTTGTCGAAGAGTTTGCTACCACTTCGTCGGTTGGTTTCCCTCTATGTCTTACCTCTAAAGGTGCGATGCCGATAGAACTCATAGATGCCTCGTTGAGGTTCGTAGCTAGCGAATAAGAAAGAGGAAGAAAGTAGGTTCAAAGATAAGAATCCGCGGTACGGGGCTTTCTTTCCTTTCTTGAGTTTTCCCGGAGAAGAAAGCTTCCCTCGAATAATAAGTAAGCTGACTATCCCGCAGTGAGCGCTACCTAAGCACTGTTGAAGGCACTCAGAGAAGAGTGGAATGAGTCCTAAGAGGGCTTCTCACTAACACTTTCGACTCACTGCCAAAAGCTCCTAATTTTTTATAACGCTGGATTGGATGGGAGAGAGACCACGGGAAGACTGACTCGTTTAGAGAGAGAGAACAGAGCTATACATCAAAAAGATTCCCCAGGCGTTCACTAGATGCATTTCGCTTACAGTCACTAGGAAGGGGTTTTCTAAATATTTCTTCTATACTATAGGTAGGCTTTCTCATATTCATTTCAGTGCTTTTGGTCTACCATTATTTTTGGAAAGCAGGGGAGATCGGTTCCATTTACATAAAAGTCAAGGCGCATTCGTGCTTGCTGTGAAAGTGATCTTCGTAATCAAGAGATGGGGCGTTCTCTCTCCCTACTTAACTAACAAGCAATGGGGACAAAGGCCTCGAATCCTGTCTTTGACGGTGATCATAGCGCTGGGAAACTGATCGAATGTTTTCTGTCTCAATGTCAGTGTGAAAGTCCTAATATCTTTACGAGGTCGAAATAGCATCACAGAAAGAGCAGCTACTCCCAGTTGGCCAGCATCAAAGCAGGAGCTTCTCCCGGGGCCCCGCTCTCTGAGATCTTGCTCAACCATATCAAAAAATTTGAGTTCTTCCCGGTCTCTTTCCGCCGGTTTAGAATTCGATTCTAAGGGAAAACCTAATAAGACTCATTCTAATACTTGAGTTCAAGCTCCTACTTCGAAGTAAGCCTATGGGTTGTTTCGAAGCTTAGTAGCTAAAGCGTACTTGCGTGTTAAAGGGGGTACGCGGATTTGGGCTACTAAGTGGAACCAGACCATTCAACTTGCCATTTGCACTCTCCTAGGGTGCGATCGTAGGAAGCTCTATTAGCGAATGCAATTCCCCGCCCGATAAGACTGATCATGCCCTGCTGCTTGGCTTGGAATCAAACTAGCCTATCATGCCCTTTCTTCATTCCTATATGGACCCATATTCCTATGTTCTTCCAATGTTTACTGTATTACTGGGATTCCTATTTACTGAACCATATCAAAGAAGCTACTTTCTTTCTGGCTTTTATACCTGGAAAGGGATAGACAGTCTAAGAGAGTGCCATGTACAGAGCCCTTCTACTTATCTTCCAACCAAACCTCTGATAATGGGATGGGGAGGCGCCTCAGCTACTTAAGGCACAAGGAATCCCCGTAGAGTTCGTTAGTTCCCTATCCTAAAAAGTCAGGGCGGCGGGGCATTAGCTTCAGCTTCCGAATTAGAAATTAGCAGAAGTACTTCCAATCCTGACAATCCTTAAGGGGAAATCCCTTCCCAAATCTTCAGTAATCAAAAGCCAAGAAAAGGTCCCAAAGCAAGTTTGTCTTTAGTAAACTTCACCTTCTCGAGGATCTTTTCCTCGCCCAAGTTGTGGGGAGAATCTCTTCCATCCTATAGGGAATAGAGCTTTCTGTAAAGAAAAAGCTAAGCAAATTGACCTGGAGAAAGACCGGCAACAAGGTCCCAAGGCCCGTTCTCGATACGAAATTAGGCCTCTTGGACAAGACTTTTTGTCTCGCAGCATCTCTATAATGAGACTGTCCAACTCGGGAACTCCTAGCCATTCACTGAGCACTGAGAGTCTTTTCCTCGGAAATCTAATTCATAATCTATCTAAGCGGAACGAATCCGAAAAAGCGGCGAAGGGCCTGCCTAATCAACTGCTTCCATCGCACTCAAAGCGGCACATGTACTCATAATATAAATAATATAAAGATCAGTCAAGGTTCACTAAGAGAAAGGATTGACTTGCCACGCCAAGCCAAGGGCTCTCAAAGCCGATTTGTAAGTAATGAAGTTGGCCTTCTTGAGGTGCGATACCGACCATCCGTCGAATGAGACTCAGGCATAAGAAGTAGTGAATACAATTCCCCAGTTGCTCCCCAAAAGACTGAGAATTCCTGGTCTGCTTTGCTGTAAAAGCCGGGTCAACGAAAGCACAACATTAAGTTGTTTTGTTCGGCACAACGATCAAAATACCTTCTTCTGATAGACTCAACTCACATGAAAAGGAAAGTGGAAGCTAGAGTTGAAAGAGCTTCATCCCCCCAAAGTTCTAGGAACAGAGTTGGAGACTCTCTTCTGAAAGCTGTACCTTGACAAGTCCCACGATGCTTTTGGCAGTCATTATCGCAGGAACAAAAAGAGATTCCCAAGACCAGTTCTGCACCAGCCCACTAGCAAAGGGCAAGGGGTTTTGCTTGTAGGCCTGTCAAGTTCATTAGGCCCCTACTGATGATAGGATTGATTCAAAGCAAAGGAAATGCTTCTCCGCTACGGGAGATGCTAGAAGAAAAGAAGAGAAGCCCCGGGGGGCTATTACACAGGCTAGTAGCAGACAACCCTCAATTACATCGACCCTTGCAACAACCAAAAAGCAGTAAGCCTTCCTTCCAACAATGGTAGGGTTTGGAATGCTTACGGAATGGAAAGCTAGGACGAAAGGGCCAGCATCAGAAAGAGGGACTACGGGATATACGTAATAGCCGGACTAAGAGATTAGAAAAACTAGTAAAAAAAAAAGGCAATAGCCCCTGACACAACTAAGAAAGTTTGCAATGGGGATAGACCTGAAGCCTTCGCTTTTACGGAAGACGGGATAGTACAGTACGGTAGTAATGGGCGGAATAAGAAAAGTAGGCTGGCTGGCGGGATAGAGGGAAAGAGAAGTAAGGTTACACGATCGAAGACATCAACTGAGGAAAGAAAAATTCTTCCTTTCGACGGGAAAGCTGTTAACAAGCAGCAAGCAAAAAAGCATTGAAAGCGGAAAGAGAAGTTTTTTCAAATAAAGCAAGAAGAAAATGAAACCTTACCACAATACGACCATCGGGGGATGAAGATATACCTCCAAGCACATGAACTCGATCTACTAGACGGACTAAGAGGGAATAGACGGGAAGCAAGCATGGAAGCACTCAAGCTAAAGCAAATGCACCTTACAACACTTCGAAAGCTAATCTAATGCAAGGTTAAGGTACCTCACTAAAGGGGCTAGGGAAATTCTCCTAGACAAGGAAGAAGATAACCTCGATCGGACCTTAGTCTGGATTCGAAAACAAAGAAGAAACAGCTTTGACATTGGCAAGTCACACATTTTCTCCCTCTGAGTCCCTGTCCCCGAGTCTCAAAGAAAGAAAAAAGAGATGTACGATTCGATGGGGATAGAAAAGGAAACCCGTAACCACGCTTTCACTTACATAAAAAATTTCAACAACTAACGGAAGAGGGAATGCACCTTTACCATAGGGCAATGGAAAGAATCCGCGTAAAACAAAGCGGTGGCCTATGCCCAAAAAAAGAGGGAGAGAGAGAGATCTCTCGTCAGGTCTTGGGTAGTTTGCCGGAGGTGTGAAAGGTGGGCTTCACCTTTTTCTGTAGCCTTATAAGGCGAGGCCACCCTATCAGGTATGGGGTGGAGGAGGAGAGCGTGTATGTGGGCTTCTTATACTGGATTACTTTACTGACATTCAAAACCGGTAGAGGATTGGGAAGGTTACTAATCTTTCTTTCGAGTGCGGCTCTATGCAAAGGTTATTCATCTTTCCCTAGGGTGCTTAGGAATGAGAGATTATTATGCCCTGCCTACGTCTATTCATGCTTGGTCTTCTGAGAGTTAGGATGAAATGCGATCCATTCAAAGTCTGAGTTTGTACAAAATTCCTTCCTCACCAAGTAGTCTCGTTGGTCTTCAAAAGAAGACAGTCGAGCTAGGGGCGGCGAAAGCTTCTTCCGGGAACGCTATTTCCCGGCCTAGGACAGTTGGTTGATTGGATAAGAGGGGAGATCCGCGAAGGGAGTATAAAAAAAGAAAGTAATAGGCAAAAATAGGGCTCAATCTGAAGATGGACGGTCTTTAGGCACTCGTCCCTTTATAGGGGTGGGTTCAAATCATTCTATATGAGGAGCCAGTTGAGATTGAGATATAAAAAAGTGGAGTCTTTCACTTAGAGAGTCTCCTCGGCTATAGGTCTTCCGGTCCGGCTTCCTAAACCACTTGGTCCCGTTCTATGCGCATCTCGGATTCAACCTGCACATATCACTCTACTTTCTTTTCTTTCTGGGAGAGCCAATAGAGAACTCAAGGGTATCAACTTTTGACTCGACTCGTTGAAAGAGTAAAAGCTCCTGACTAGCTTTAGAGCACACGGCAATTGGTACTACTTCGCTATCGGTCACCGCATTGAAAGCGATCTTTATACGTTAGGTAAGTTAGCGGCGTAATAAGCCGGCCTTTGAAGAAAGAAAGAAAGACCGTTCCATCTTGTTCGAAAGCGGTCCACTCCGGAAGTAGTGGTGGCAAATCTTTTGGATGGACTTAAAAAAGAAAACTCTTTCTTTTCATGGAAACGAAAGAATATGAAATGAAGAATGACAGGGCTAGGTAAAAGGTGCATTAGAGCAAGTCACTTATTATCCCCACCCAAAGGAGGTAAGGAACTGGGACGGAATGCGAGCCAGAGGCAGTACATCCTTTCCGGTAAGCAGTACGTGTGGGTGTGCTTATTTGAGAGTAACCAAGGAAGTAGGAGAAAGGTTCATGAGCGGGTGGCTAATATATTCTCGACAAAATAAGTCCCTAAGTCCTAAAGTCAATCAAGAGGCTAAACTCGATCTATCTTTCCGGCTTAGCCGAACTCCTCACCTGGGGTGACTGAAGGATATTCTGATTCAAGCTCTGAACCAAAGCTAATTCTTTTCTCTTTAGAAGGTAATGTGCCAAGGTCAAGGCTAAGCTTAGTCGAATTCTTCCCCTAGGTGAACTACCTTTAGCTTTCGAGAAGACAGTTCAAGCAGAAGACTAACTTGAGGATGTCACGTGGAAGCTTTCCTAAATCCACCGGAGCCAGTGTGGGCTTGTGTAGCCTATGCGAAGCAAGCCAGGTCAATTAAGCTTTCGACGAGTGACTCTTGGTTGCGGGGCCAGGGAAGGGACCGATTATCTACTTACCCACGAAAGGGAAAGTAAGAGAGGAAGAATGCGCAGTTAGAAAGGTAACTATTATCTCAGATTCGAAGAGGGGAAGGGCCATTTCGCCTATTTTAACAGAATCCGATTCGAGAGCAGATAGAGCAACTGTCCAATCTCGTTCGGGTAAATGATGGGCTCTTAGTGTTAGTAGGCAATCCTCTGTTCTCTTTGCTCTTGCTTGAGAATCCTAAGAAGGGCTTAGACGAGACCTATCTCAGCTCAGATTCGGCATATCCGCCGGTCTTAGCAAGACTGTTTGCGACGTAAGGAACTTATTGCCCTAGATCGACACGGGAACAGAGCTTCAACTTCAAGCAAGTGGACAAAGAGCTTTCTGCCTTCGCTTACCTTACTTAAGCTCGGACTTCGCTATCGTTTCGCTGGGCCTTTTGCCGGCTATTTCTTGTTTATGGCCTGGCGCCGTGATCAAAACTAAGTTTTAAGTAAATAGGACCTCGTTTTCGAAAAGATCAGTGAATTTCGTTGCCTACCCGCGCTCACTCACGTCGCTAGCCGAAACCTTTGGTTTGTCTCTTCCCTTCCCTCTTCGCTAACCTCTATTCCGTTGAATGCTATTCAGTCTGGGATCGAGCCCAACTATTATAATTATAGTTATAGCTTTCTTCCAACAGCAGATTCATTCGCAAGAACCGATGCCGTACTGCTTCAGTGGAATGCTCCGTAACCTTACTCACTATCTTGACTAACTTAACTGTCTTCTTTTCTTTCGAATCAAGCTTTCGCCCTATTATTCATCTTTTTTTAAATAAGTCAGTTCTTCATAAATCAATCTAGCAACAGGCTAATTCAGTCACTTGCGCCTATAAAAAAAAAAGTCAAGTGTCGATCTAGTTTGATGCGAATCCTGCTCTTTAAGGTCCCAGATTGAATCTCAAATCGGATATATATATATAAATAAAAAAGAAAAAGAAAAAAAGGGCAGAAGGTCGTCTGTAAAGTCTCATCCCGTGCTGCCTGGGTACGAAAGAACTAGGTGTTGATTCCCCTGACCTGGCTATCTTTCCAGAAATGGTTGAATATGACTAAAAGGCTAGGGCTTAAAAGCGCCTAAGACTACGACTCTTTCCTTCTAGCAGAAGGTTGGCACAACACAAAAGAAGATGATTCTAAGCCCTCGCTTATCGACAAAAAAAAAGCTTAACCACGGAAAGCATTTGAACCAGACTGAAGCAGGGGCAAGCCGTATGCGGATGAAATCGCTGCAGAGTCGTTCGCAGCAAAAACTAAGACTACCCCAGAGGTAAGGGGGGTCGAGCACGTAGTACCTTGGTCGCCTGGGTTGATGCAAAAAATCCCAGGAAAAGGAACAGTGGCAAGATTTGAATTGACTTATCCGAGGGGATTTCGGGTTTCATCCAATTTTACGGGGAAAATGCAAGATTCAAATCCTAGGATTCCCAGTAAAGTAAGCACAGATTCACTATAAAGACAGTACAGGGGCGCGGCGCTAAGGTAGA